TGCAATATGATGAGAGGCTATTCCTCCCGGAACAAAAGGATCAAAACCCTCCACACCCCACGCTGGATTTACAGATTGTACTTTTCCTGTTAGCCCATAAGGATCGGACACCCATATGCCAGGACCATACAAGCCTGTTACATGAAATGCACCAAAACCAAAGCAAGCCACGCCTGCAAGAAATAAATGTATTCCAAATATTTTTGGCAAATCCAAAGAAGGTTTTCCTGTACGTTCATCACAAAATATTTCTAGATCCCAATACACCCAATGCCAGATAGCTGCCAAAAAGCACAATCCAGAAAAGAAAATATGCGATCCAGCCACACCTTCATAACTCCAAATACCCGGATTCGTTACACTCCCCCCCGTGATACTCCAACCGCCCCATGAATTGGTTATTCCTAAACGAGTCATGAAGGGTATAACGAACATACCCTGTCTCCACATTGGATCAAGAACAGGGTCAGAAGGATCAAAAACCGCTAATTCATACAGAGCCATCGAACCGGCCCAACCAGCAACCAAAGCAGTATGCATTATATGAACAGAAAGCAAACGTCCGGGATCATTCAATACAACGGTATGAACACGATACCAAGGCAAACCCATGGAAATACCCCTTTATGAAAGAAAAAAGACACTACGTAACTTTATTGCATTGTAAAAGACTATACTATGACTATGTTATGGACCCCCCTATTTAGTGGATTATTTCAACGTAAGGGTTCATATTTGTTCTATTCTGTTGGTAATAATGGAACAGTTTTGTTCGTAGGAACACAGAGAAGCAGATTTATTCTATACTCGATAAGTACCAATACGCAATGGGGAGGTTAATGCCATTTTCTATGAGCGAATGTGCCCATACTTGTTCATCATTAGAGGACACTATTCGTAATAATTTTCCCTTTTTTTTCTTACTTTCTTTATAAATTTTTCTAATTTTATGAATAAAATTAGAGTTAGAGTAGGATAAAGTACAATAATTTAATTCTAAAGATAATAAAGGCTTTGTTACGTTTCCACATCAAAGTAAAATATAGTACTTAGTTCTTTTTTCTTTCATTTAATGCCTATTGGTGTTCCAAAAGTACCTTTTCGAAGTCCTGGAGAGGAAGATGCATCTTGGGTTGACATATAGTGCGACTTGTCAGATATATTGGGTCATATGGGATTTTCCCGTTTTCTCCCCAATCGAGATATCCTCTGTTTCGCCCACGAAAGATTCATTGAATCATCAAAAATTTGGAGCGTGAAGTGCAATTAGATCCATTTTTGGGGGGGATTCGAATTATTATTACTATTCTAAATTAGAAGAATTTATGGTTGGCTTAGTTGGACTACTACATTGAAGTATCCAGGCTCCGTTTAAAAAAACCAAGTAGTCTATATCATAAAGGATTCCTATTTCCTATTCTTAAAAAAATCCTTTTTTGTAAGTAGAAGTTATTTCAAACTCTTATGTTAATCAATCAATCGAGTAATATGCATGAAGCCGTCAACTATTTTACGGAATGCGTGAATTGAAAAAAAAAAAAAAGAAGGGATAACAAAAAGAAGTGGTAATGGGAGCATTTGTACTATATGTGCAAATCAAAATCGGGCGGATCTTTACCCGGAGTAGAGCATAAACCTAAAAAGATTAAAGAGGCCCATTTAAGAACAAGAAAATGACATCGTGATTTGGATTGAATCTCGATGAAACAATCCATCAATGAAAAGTTAATTGGATAAGTTTATTTTATATTATACGTTATAAATATATATATATATATATAATAAATATAAGGGGAACACAAACTCATGTTTCGTGAAAAATAAAATAAAATCCTTTTATTATAAGTTATTGCTTATATATAAGTTATATTATTGCTATTGCTATGAAAAAAGAAAAAGTATTGGAATCTACACATTGATTCTCTTTTTTTTTTTTGAACCGTATGCGTCAAAAGGCGCCTGTACGGTTCCTGGGGGATACAATTTGACCCTAATCAACCGACTTTATCGAGAAAGATTACTTTTTTTAGGTCAAGAGGTTGATAGCGAGATCTCAAATCAACTTATTGGTCTTATGATATATCTTAGTATCGAGGATGATACTAAAGATCTGTATTTGTTTATAAACTCTCCTGGCGGATGGGTAATACCGGGGGTGGCTCTTTATGATACTATGCAATTTGTGCTACCAGATGTACATACAATATGCATGGGCTCAGCCGCTTCAATGGGATCTTTTATCCTGGTCGGAGGAGAAATTACCAAACGTTTAGCATTCCCTCACGCTTGGCGCCAATGAGGCTTTTATTTGACAGAAAAAAGAAGACTATGCCTTCGCCATATGAAATATGAATATTAAGTAATAATAGCATGGCACTTTGAATTCGATATAATCAATTTTGTTTTCGAAACATTAGATTAGATTATGTATCGAGAGAGTAATATGAGAAAAAGGTATTTCCTATTTTATTATCGGAAGTCCAGTTCAGCGTCACAAACTTTTTTTCACACCAGAGGTCTCTTAAGAATATTTATAGTTTAGAGAGTATAGAGCGAAAAAAAACAAGATTCTTTTTTCCTTAGTTTATTTGATCAAAAAAAAAAGCAACTTTGGGATTGCTGAATAACAGACAAATCACAGACAAAAAAATATAATAAATATATAAAGCAACGGAGCCATCATAGTATTTTTGAATTCCTCCGAAAGGAAGGGTGGTAAGTTGATCATTTACCTATCGGGGTCTGATCGATCCTATTTTTTTAGGTAAGGGTCAATTTGATTGTAGAGCCGTATGCAATGCATAATGCCCGTACGGTTGTTCGATTCTATCTTTTTTTTTTTTTCTTGTTATTCTTTTATTACTTTCTTTTATCTTCCCCTCATCTAGAGAAACCTTTTATTATCTTATATCATCAGGGTAATGATCCATCAACCTGCTGGTTCTTTTTCTGAAGTAGCAACGGGAGAATTCATCCTGGAAGTGGGAGAACTACTGAAACTACGTGAAACCCTGACAAGGGTTTATGTACAAAGAACGGGCAAACCCTTATGGGTTGTATCCGAAGACATGGAAAGAGATGTTTTTATGTCAGCAACAGAGGCCCAAGCTTATGGAATTGTTGATCTTGTAGCGGTTGAATGACAATAGCCTGGATTTCGCGTCAATTCGTAATTTAAAATTAACCCTGCCGAGTTTCATTTTAATATTCTATGATGAATGATTTTTATTTCCTATTCTATTGAATAAAAGTAATTCATAATCATCCGGTTAGGATCGATCTAAACCAGCCCATTATGTATATGATTCAACATGCCAACGATTAAACAACTTATTAGAAATACAAGACAGCCAATTAGAAATGTCACAAAATCCCCCGCGCTTCGGGGATGCCCTCAGCGTCGAGGAACATGTACTAGGGTGTATGTGCGACTCGTTCAGATCATGAACTAGAACAAAGGAAAGAGAACAATGTTCAAATAAAAATGATCAAATAGGATAGAACGGAAAAATGAACTACATTTCTTTTTTATTATCTAAAAAGAAGGATAATTGATCATATTCCTTTTATTTTTTATGAAATTTATGGTTTCTATTGGTGTAAAACCACTCACCTCAATTTAAGATGAGAAGCAATTCTCCATTGGTAGCAAATGGTTATCCATTAAGCGGAGGAAATCTTAGTTAACATAGACCCCTCTTGCAAGAACGGACTAACAAGGTCAGCTACCCAGCCAACTTTCATAATTAAATACCGTTACTGTATAGGTAGAGCTCGTTGTGAAAGACCTATTACTGGAGAATTTCTGGGTAGAGCCGAAGAATGTGAACTATACAAGTTAGCAATAACATTGATTAAATGAAGTAAAGGCTCCGGTGTATAGAGAAGACCTCACCGTTTAAGAAGTAACCATAGAAACGATGGAATCCACTATTTATTTATCATGCTATTTTTTTTTTAATACCTAGTATATCGTATTTCGAGGTGAAATGCCTAGAAAAAAATCGTGGTTGGGAAGGTTATAGTAGCCAAAGCCATTGGAATTTTTAGTTTATACATTGGAAAAATCCGTTTTGTTATTAATATACTAGGAAAGGGGCAAAAGAATAACTGAAAGAAAGGAAATCTATTAGTTATTCGTTAAAGTTTCATTTATTCAATGACCAGAATTAGACGGGGATATATCGCTCGGAGACGTAGAACAAAAATTCGTTTATTTGCATCAAGCTTTCGGGGGGCTCATTCAAGACTTACTCGAACTATTACTCAACAAAAAATAAGAGCTTTGGTTTCGGCTCATCGGGATAGGGATAAGCAAAAAATTAATTTTCGTCGTTTGTGGATCACTCGAATAAATGCAGCAATTCGTGAAAGGGGGGTATGCTATAGTTATAGTAGGTTAATAAATGATCTGTACAAAAGACAGTTGCTTCTTAATCGTAAAATACTTGCACAAATAGCTATCTCAAATAGGAATTGTCTTTATATGATTTCCAATGAGATCATAAAAGAAGTAAGTTGGAAGGAATCCACCGGTTAAACGGAGTTGCCCGGAGAATGAACTCCGGGAAGGTCGAATAAAAATGAATGAATAGAATATGATAAAATATGAGAAAGTAGTCAAAATAAATATGAATCAACACGTTCAATAAAAAAATTTATTCTTCCCAGATTATTATTTTTTTTCTTACGACACGAGAATTCAATTCGGATTCTTGGATTTTTCCAACAAAAGACCAATCCGCTTTTGAGTTCGGATGGGGATTTGAATTCAAGTGAAGAAAGAGTAAACCTATCTTTTTCTGGCTCTAAGACTAGGAGTTCTAGTGGTCGACTCGGTTCTTTCAAATTGTTTCTCATTATTAAGAAAAGGTAACAAAGATAAAATACGAGCTTGTTTTATAGCAATAGTAATTAATCGTTGTTGTTTCAAGGTCAATCTATTCACTCGTCTAGATAATATTTTTCCCTGTTCACTAATAAATCGACTAATTAAACTCATGTTTTTATAATCAATTCGATCCCCCGATTGGATCGGGGGCAAACGCCTACGAAAAGATCGCTTGGATTTAAGAAAAGTTCGCTTGGATTTATCCATGGTTTGGTTAGTTTATTTCTTATCCCTAAAATCCTATTTCAGCCGTATCTCTAATTAGAATAAATAAATAGGATTTAGTTTGTTTATAATTATCTTTAACTTTAACTATGTTAAATATGTTATATATATAATGTCATTTTTTCCCTTTCCTTGTAAGATAAGAGCGCAGGTACTCGCTTCGATCTATTTCTTTATCTCCCCGTGAATCGTATGTTTGTTACAATATGGACAGAATTTTAGCAACTCCAATCGATTAGGCGTATTGTGCCGGTTCTTTTGAGTAATATATCTGGAAATGCCCGTTGATTCCTTATTAACACCGTTTCGAACACAAGCGGTACATTCCAAAAGAACCGGTATTCGCACATCTTTACCCTTGGCCATGAACCTCCTTTGGATTTTTCATTTACTCAACTCTTCCTCTTTCAATCCGAAACGAAAAAGAAGAAAGGAAGTAAAAAAAATAGAATTTGTAACTTGCTATCTTCTTATGCAAGATTTCACTACAACCAATATAGGAAATAAGATAGAAAGATTTCTAAACTATATTTCAAATCACAGTACAGTATTTCATAGAAGTATCTTGTATAATACTCTTTCCCTAGAACCAGAGTTTCTATTCGACTTTCATAGAAATTTAATACAGAGAAATTTCATATTAATTTAATTCCAACCTGAACCCCAATCTCCCAGCCGTTGACTGCACTTTTATTCTTTCTCTTTCCTCCCTTATTCTAATTCTAAAAAGGGAAAAAAGAGAAAAGAGGGGGGGCTGCTATTTCATTTTATCTCTAATCTTCTTTATTCCTTCCCACTTCAATAACTAGAATGAAAAAAAGGGGAACGTCAACGCATCCGGGAAAAAACGATTAATCTCTATCAATAAACCTGCCAAAGAAACGAACCATAGAGTACTTAGTACCGGTGCCACAGAAAGGTATGTTTGTAGATCTCTCATTGAAAAAACTCCTTCATTTTATTTGTAATTTGTAATACAGAAGATAATACATATTGAAATGTACAATCATCCAATAAAAAGATTTACTTTTTTTTTATACAGAAAAAAACGTCCTTTTCTTCCCCAATATTGCCAACTCATTTATTTTTCCTAGGGGTTCCGTTCCATATTTCATATAGATAGAAGTTTTTTACTATTATTATATGTTAAATGAGACCAAAAAGACGAAATGGACATAAAAATTCTAGGTTTTAATAGAGGCGATAACGATGTGGAAAACAAGACAGGAATTCTCTACAATGACACTGTAGACCAATGGAAGGGATGTAGCGCAGCTTGGTAGCGCGTTTGTTTTGGGTACAAAATGTCACGGGTTCAAATCCTGTCATCCCTACCTATTACTGCTCTTTTGAGCAGTAATGAGGGATTTTTGAGATCAATTCACATTGGACATATCATATAGAATCTATCATTCTTATGATACCATATAGTGTATGCATACAAGATGTATTGGGGCCAATCCTTTTCTTTACAGTCTTATATTTTATGAGAAAAAAAGCGCTCTTAGTTCAGTTCGGTAGAACGTGGGTCTCCAAAACCCGATGTCGTAGGTTCAAATCCTACAGAGCGTGATTCAGATCTTCTTCGATCGAATTCGACTGAAACACTAACTGGAACAGGAATCTTAATTTGACCTCCTGGATATTAAAGAAAGGAGGAGGTCAATAAAAAAAAAGAGATGTTAATTAATCAAAGGTCCAACTGATCGCCACGCCTGTATTGTAAATATGCAGTTACAAATAATCCAGCCAAAGTAATAGGAATTAGGCCTAACACGATTCCAAATAGAAAAACTTCAATCATTTCAATTTGTTTGAAAGGAGAAAAAAAGAGGTAATATCTATACCTAAATATTAATCCGAATTACCATGAATCTCAATGACCAATAATTGGCAATTGACACGGTAAGTAACTAGAAATACGCAGAAGTTTGCGGAAAGATTGACTTTTATGAATTGTGCACTTAATTTCAAATAAGTCGTATCTTGCTCAGACCAATAAATAGAGCTGAGGTTATAGTTAAAGCCGTTAGTAGAAAACCGAAATAACTAGTTATGGTAGGCATTAAGGAGCTAAATGAAATATGTTCTTTTTATACATATGTTTATAAAAAAGTACTTACCTGAGTTTACTTTTTTTGCAAAATAGGAGAGAAACAAAAATACCAATTGAAAGTTTTTGATTCATCTATCATTATAGACAGCACTAAGAAGGAAAAAGTCACAACTGTATAAAAATAAATTGATTCATCATCTGTAACATCTACCGATACCACGTTTGCAATCAGCGAATGCATTCTTGGATCATTTTTCAACTCAACTTATAAACGAATAATAAGAACTGGGTCGTGTAATTTCGTTTTTAAAATGAAAATGAAACTCTT